ACATTGTTTGATTCCAAATTCAGAGCAATGCCTATTGTACCCTCTTCAAATTCTACTAATTCCCCTGCCATTACTTCATCAAGACCATGAATACGAGCAATGCCATCGCCTACTTGAAGTACGGTGCCGGTATTCACAATCGTGACTTCTCGATTATATTGTTCAATACGTTCACGGATAATATTACTAATTTCGTCGGCTCGAATGGTTACCATTAGTGTCTCTTAATTCTTTTTCGGAAACAAAGGGAGAAAAAAAAAAAATAATGCCTACAGTAAAAGGGCTAATCAGTTATTTCTTTCATGGCCCCGAGCATGCCAATATTAGCACTGATGGTGCGTAAATGTAACTCGCTGTTCGAACAACTATTCAGAGTTCCTAGAGCTCCTTGTAAGGCTTGTTGGAAAACTCGCTGTCGGACCTGATTAATTGCTCTTTGTTGTTCAAAATGAATGGTTTCATTTTTGTAATTTTCTAATCGTTCCAAATTCTCATAAGTGGCATTAATCAAATTCTGTTTTTCTCGTTCTATCTCAGAGTATCCATTCACTCGAAACTCATCTGCTTCCATTTCCACTTTCCGTAAGCGAGCCCGGGCTTTTTCGAGCTGCTCAATAGCTCCTCCGCGTAGTTCTTCTGAATTTCGAATAGTACTCAGAATCCTCTGTTTTCGATTATCTAATAAATCACTTAATGAAAGTAGATTATTTTCCCATTCATTTCACAACTTCACTTCCATGATCTCTTCCCGAACCAAACATGAATCTTTCGATTCATTTGGCTCTCACGCTCAGTTACTTATGTTATGAGCATTCCCATATCTTTTAATGTAATGAGCCTACCCTCTCTTCTCTGTTCGTATTCCAAGATATGGAAACTGATACAAGACCAGAATATTCAGAGGACTCTTCCGACCAGACAAAAAAAATCTGTAATTGTCAGCAAAGTTGTTTTTTTTTCTTCAAATCCAAAAAATTCTTCTTATTTTATACATAGGTCGTCGATTCAGCATTGGATAAAAAAAGGGCGAGACACCCATTTTTCCAGTAAATGGTTCAAATCATTTTATCGATATGAGTGTTCTATATCGGATAAATTGCCAACTATTCATTTTGAAACCATCTCCGTACTAACGTAGTGGTAGAAAGAGTACCATGTTGTGCCTGGACTTCAGGCGGTTTAGCTTTAACCATGTTAATGGTCCCACATTATTGGTTGATAGAGAATCAAAGTTGATTTACCAATGAGTCACGAAATGCTATGGTTCTTACATATGATTTCTTAATTTATTCAGAAGTAATTCGTCGAGATCGTGCACCTTTCTTCCCTATTTATAAATAAAAAAAAAAAGAAAGTGCAGCCGGTTGGATCCAGCCTATTCTTGAAATACACAACTCGCACACACTCCCTTTCCAAAAAAGATCAATACGCCAAGCACTACACTTAGATTTATTAGATTTGTTGCTAAAATATCGGTATTCAACCCGAAACTCCCGGCGGATGGCCAGTAACCCAAGGAAACGAAAGAATCGGTTACATTTTTCATATGCTCTCCTCTTATAGATAGGACTAACAAAATCGAACAGAGTTCTTTTTGTATCACTTCGTCCCGTTTTTTTATTATTGATTTCTTTTTTTTATTAATTGACTTATTTTAAATATGAATATATTCATTTCATTTGAAATCATTTTCAAATTTCAAAAATGGATTCTTTATTATTATTTTATTTCAATTGAAGTTCCCAATAAGATACTTATTAGGTCCCCGGTTTCATGTCAATTGCGAAATACCTGACACGCTTCCTAAAAGTCAAAAGGGGTTTCCATTAAATTAAGGACGGGAAGTGAGAAAGCGAGTGGATCTACTAATTCCTCATCCTCAAATCAGGCCTTCCCCGGAGTATTGTCTCAACGAAGAAGTGGAGTGAAGTTTTGATATAATTCGAAGAAGCAAGCGGTAAGTCGACGGCAATAAAATAAGAAAAGAAGTACGTATTTTCACGTTTATAGAATAGGATTAAACAAAAGGATTCGCAAATAAAAGCGCTAATGCCACGACCAGTCCGTAAATTGTTAAAGCTTCCATAAAAGCCAGACTAAGCAATAAAGTACCTCGTATTTTACCCTCTGCTTCTGGTTGTCTCGCGATACCTTCTACGGCTTGGCCCGCAGCAGTACCTTGACCAACTCCAGGTCCAATAGAAGCAAGCCCTACGGCCAATCCAGCAGCAATAACGGAAGCGGCAGAAATCAGTGGATTCATGGTAAGTTCCTCGCACCAAAATAAAGAAATGGTTAATGATACAATCAACCAATGAATTATTACTTATTATTCCATCACTAAGATCCACCCGGTCAAAGTAACTAAGAACTCCGAATTGAAGTGATGATATACTGAATCATCAGAACTACTTCGATATCTCGTTTTTAGTTCCTATCCATGGAGTCTTTGGAAATCCATACGGTTCTAGTTCTTCCATTTCTTTGTTCCGAACCATTC